AAATAGAAACTCTTTCAGCAAATAAAAAATTCTTCCTTTGAGTCTGGGGAAAAGGAGAATTTTTTTGTTTGTGAAAAACTTTTAAAAACAATAAAAGTATATATCTTGTTTGCAAAAACGACGCTCCTATTTTTTCTCATATTTCTGCCTGATTTAATCAATGAATTGGAACGAATCAACGGACCGGTCTATTTTTTTTTTAATGCGTCTGCTTTTATGTTATTTTGTACTGTACAATTTCTTTGTTTGTGGGATCATTTTCTCACAAGAGGTAATGAAACGAATTATAGAATGGATTTTTACCTATGCCTAGATCGCGGATAAATGGAAATTTTATTGATAAGACTTTTTCAATTGTAGCCAATATATTATTACGAATAATTCCGACAACTTCAGGAGAAAAAGAGGCATTTAGCTATTACAGAGATGGTGCGATTTGATTATTTTTTATTTACCGCTTTCGTTCTTAGGAGAAAGAAAGACGATTCGGGATAGAAAAGAACGAAAAAAAATTATTGAAAAAATCTACGCTTATTGAAGGTGAAGTTTATAGATAAAACCATTCCTTCTGTCGTGTATCCCCGATTACTGCAGCCTCAGATGCTTCAATTGTCGATTCGAGTATTGAGCGAAAGGTTACACCTATGGGTTCTGTATTGCAAGTCAACCCTACTACACCAGTACCAACAGGCGGCATAGGGGAAGAGGCGCTACGTCTAGGAATCAGCAACACGAAAACTTTGTTAGAAACTGCCCCTTTTCCTTATCGGGATCGGGACTAAGAAGAATGGTTGGGATAACAAACATCCATCTCGTTCGTACTGTGGATACCCTTATAACCATCGAAGACTGTTGAAGTGATTAATTCCTGGAAATTAAGGGGCGTTGAGAACAAAGAAATTGTTGGAGTTTTCAGTTTGATCTAGTACCAGTACCAACACGCGTGATATTAAGAATAAGAAAAAGCTTTTGCAGGAAGGTTGGCTAGAGATTTCTTGTAAAAACATTAGCCCCACTCAGTTCATAATGAGAATATTTCAATCTTTTTTGTTTTTGATTCCATTATTCTATTCTCATTATGCACATAAGGGAGGAGCCGTATGAGATTTTCATCTCATGTACGGTTCTGAAACGGAGAATTCTTTGAATCGAATGACGACCGTAACGGATGTCAGCTCAATCCGAAGGCAATTATGCGGAAGCTTTACAGAATTATTATGAAGCTATGCGACTAGAAATTGATCCCTACGATCGAAGCTATATACTCTATAACATAGGCCTTATCCACACAAGTAACGGAGAACATACAAAAGCTTTAGAATATTATTTTCGGGCACTCGAACGAAATCCATTCTTACCACAAGCTTTGAATAATATGGCTGTGATCTGTCATTACGTGCGACTATCTCTACTATAGAAAGAAAAAAGGAAAAGAAAAAAAAAAGGGGGGGAGGGGAAGAAAGAGCAAATACACTAATAAATACTAGAAAAAAAAATAGGCTTTCTACATATGCATCGTGCAAAAAACGATTTTTATCAGCTGTAGCAAAGAAAGAAACCTCATAGAAGTCGAAATATGAAGAAATCGATATGCCTAGATAGTTTATTCTATGGATAAAGGATCTAATTGATAGAGGAAGCACCGTAAAGACCAATTCGCGAGGTTTTGGGCCGATGCCGATCCAATAAGAACTGCTTATTTATGTCATGATATGAGATAAAAGTAAGGAATCCACTTATGTAATAAAGTCGATCCCCTAAGGTATTAAGCAGCGGTGTAGCATCAGATCCCAAAGACAGTAAGTCTTTTCTTTCTTAGGAAGAAAGGTCTTTTTCAAAGATTCTATATCAATTTTTATATGAAACCGAGATAGATACCTTTCAGAAAATTCTAACTATAGTGGAAATGCTTCTATGTTATTCTTCTGACGGTGGGAGAAAAGATAAAATGAAAGCAAAGCTGATTATTAATTTAATCAAAAGTCAAGTTTGAAACTCATGCTCATGGAATTAACCTCTTTTGGTTAACCCGCGAAAAAAAGAATAAAGATCGATCTATGAGAAATCGAATTCAATTCGCTATACTAGATTCAAAAACCCGGGACACCAAAAGAATTGATTGGACGAGCCGTATGAGGCGGGAAACTCTCAAGTACGGTTCTAAGGAAAGGAATTGACCCACCTATTCCGACCGGGGAGAACAGGCCGTTCGGCAGGGAGATTCTGAAATTGCGGAGGCTTGGTTCAACCAAGCCGCCGAGTATTGGAAACAAGCTATTGCGCTTACTCCTGGTAATTATATTCAAGCGCAGAATTGGTTGAAGATCACGGGGCGTTTCGAATAAGAAACTCTCTGTTTATTTATTTATTTAGAATTTGATTTCTTTCGAATTTCCCTATCTATTTTTGTTTGGTATAATTAAAGATGAATTGTTTGTTAGCCCTATCAGTGAAATAAAAAGGATCATTTATCGGGTAAGAAACAACCAAATAATTTCAT